AGGCATGGATACAGCATCTATAGGATAACTTCCGTCTTGAGAGTTATTTGTGGGGTTCATACGGTATCCGCGATCTCTCTTGATTTGTAATCCAATATGCAAATCAATTGGTTCCGTCAGGTTAGCTATATGCTGTGTTGTGTCAACTATTTCCACGGAAGGTGGTGAGATGATATCTTGAGCGGTTACGTATCTAGGACCCCTGACGCAAATGGATGCGTCTCTAACTCCATACAGATTACTTCTCAATACAATTTCTTTCAAATTTATTAAAATTTCATGTACCGATTCCTCAATACCTACTATCGTAGAATATTCATGCGGCACCCTCTCAGATTTTGCACGTGTGATACATGTTCCTTCTATTTCTCCAAGTAGAGCCCTTCGCATGGCAATACCTATGGTATCGGCTTGACCTTTCATGAGCGGGGACAGAATGAAACGACCATAATAAAGACGCTTACTGTCTACTCTTGATTCAACACATTTCCACTGTAGTGTTCGAGTGGATCCTGCTATTTCCTCTCGAACCATACTAAATATTATTATTTGATCAGATCATTGAATCATTTTTTTCTCTTGCAATCCGTTTAATTCTTATTTTTACACACGTCTTTTTTTAGGAGGTCGACATCCATTATGTGGCATAGGTGTTACATCACGTACGAAACTTAATAGTATACCACTTCTACGAATGGCCCTTAATGCTGCGTCTCTTCCGAGACCAGGACCCTTTATCATAACTTCTGCTCGTTGCATACCCTGAGCAACTACAGTACGAATAGCATTTGAGGCGGCGGCTTGAGCAGCATAGGGTGTCTTTCTTCTTGTGCCTTTGAATCCAGAAGTACCGGCGGAGGCCCAAGAAACCACCCGACCTCGTACATCTGTAACAGTTACAATAGTATTGTTGAAACTCGCTTGAACATGAATAACCCCTTTTGGTATTCTACGTCCATTCTTACGTGAACCAATACGTCCATTCCTACGCGAACCCATTTTTGGTATAGGTTTTGCCATATTTTTTCATCTCATAAATATGAATCAGAAATATACAGAAAGATACGGAAATATCCATTTCATGTTAAAACAGATCCTTTATTTTTACATGGCCCTTCTTTGATAAATTTTATAAAAGAAAGATTATCCTTGTCTCTGTTTATGTCTCGGATTGGAACAAATCACTATAATTCGTCCGCGCCTACGGATCAGTCGACATTTTTCACAAATTTTACGAACGGAAGCTCTTATTTTCATATTTCTTACCCCTTACCTTAATTTGGAATCTATTCCTTGGAAGAAAATAAGTCTCTTGTATTTTATTTTTTAGCTTCGAGTTGTATCTCTCACCAAGGGAATGTTTTCAAAAATCATCTAATCGCTCGAATCTTTGTTGCGGAGTCTATAAATTATACGTCCTCTAGTTGAATCATACCGACTTATTTCGATTTTTATTCTATCTCCCAGCAGTATCCGTATCAAACTGCGTCGGATCCTCCCTGAAATATAACCTAGAATTAGATCTTCATTATCTAAATGGACCCGGAACATACCGTTGGGACGTGATTCAGTAATTAAACCTTCATGAATCCATTTTTGTTCTTTCATCCAGGTAACCCCTTGAAATATCATCAACTAATGGAGGAAGAGTTATATAACTCACTTTTCCTCTCTATTTCACAAATAGGAAGTTAGAGATCAAATTAGGATACCGGAGGAAGATCACCATATATAGCACAAAATTTCTCCTCCAATTTTTTCTAGTCTAGCTTCTCGATCTGTCATTATGCCTCGAGAAGTGGAAAGAATTACAATTCCCATTCCACCTAAAATCTTAGGAATTTTTTGATAGTTGGAATAGATTCGTAGACCAGGTCGACTGATACGTTTTAAAATAGTTCTATATATTCCTTTCCTAGTCCTTCTATGGCGCAAGGTTGAAACCAAGAAATCTTTGTTACTTTCCTGATGTTTCCGAACGTTTTCAATAAAACCTTCTCGTAGGAGTATTTTCACAATGTTTTCGGTGATATTAGTGGATGCTATTCGAACCGTTCCATTTTTACTCATGTCAGCATTTCTTATAGAAGTTATTATATCAGCAATAGCGTCTCTGCCCATGACGAATTCTAATTATTGGTGCTTCTTAATTTTGATATAATCAACATGTTTTTTATTTTGAATTATTCAATTTCAATTATTAATATTAATTATTACAAAGTATATGCGTGAAACACAATCTACTAATTTAATCCATTTCAGATATCCTACTATAACTATATCATAGTTTCATCTACTAGTATTTATAATACTTCAGGAGCTAATGAAACTATTTTAGTAAAATTCAACTGTCTCAATTCCCGAGCAATCGCGCCAAAAACTCGAGTTCCTTTTGGATTTCCTTCTTGATCAATGACAACCGCAGCATTGTCATCATATCGTATTATCATACCGTTGTCACGTTTGAGTTCTTTACATGTACGTACAATTACAGCTCTAATTACTTCTGATCTTTCTAGAGGCATATTGGGCACTGCTTCTTTGATTACAGCAACAATAACGTCACCAATATGAGCATATCGATGATTACCAGCTCCTATGATTCGAATACACATCAATTCTCGAGCTCCGCTGTTATCTGCTACATTCAAAAGGGTCTGAGGTTGAATCATATCATTTTTATTTGAATCTGTTTTTTCAATGCAAAGAATGAGGAAAAAAAGAAATAGTGTTTGTCTAGAAATAAATAAACCCGCGGTTGTTTTTTCATCCTCAATACCCCTTTTTTTTGTTTATCTTTAGTTCTATATCCCTATCCTGAAATAAGAAATTGAGTTCGTATAGGCATTTTGCACGCAGCTATCTCAATAGCTGCTCTGGCTACAGTTTCTGATACTCCACTCATTTCATAAAGTATTCGGCCTGGTTTAACAACGGATACCCAATATTCGGGAGATCCTTTCCCAGAACCCATACGTGTTTCCGTAGGTCTTAGTGTAACAGGTTTGTCTGGAAATATACGTACCCATATTTTTCCACCACGACGCGCATATCGTGTCATTGCTCTTCGCCCTGCTTCTATTTGTCTAGCTGTGATCCAAGCGGGTTCAAGTGCCTGAAGAGCGTATCTGCCGAAACAAATATGATTGCCCCGACAAGATATTCCCTTCATTCTTCCTCTATGGTGCTTACGAAATTTAGTTCTTTTAGGGTTATAGTTGATGGTTTTTTCTTAATCCCACCTCTACTACAGAACCGGACATGAGAGTTTCCTCTCATCCAGCTCCTCGCGAATGAAAAGATTCGATACAGATACACATCTATTTCAAAATTAGTACACTAAACTAAGTAATGGGATTTATTGATATTTCATTTATTACATAGGAAGCTCCATATATGGCTAAATGTGTATATTTATAGATAATGTGTATATTTATAGATAAAGATAATGCTTATTTTTTATAACGAATCCCTATTTTTTTTTTACTCTTATCGAGTCAAGACAATATTGTATTGTAATACAATAAATAAATAAGGGTTTCGCGGGCGGATATTGACTCTTTCCTGCTTCATTCGTAGGATCAATCCATGACCTCTCAGAGTAAATCAATTTGTTCTTGGTTCGTTCCGCCATCCCGCCCGATGAATCATTAGGATTCATTTTTATTTTATATTTTATTTATATTTTAATAGTAGAATCTTATATAGTCACAGGTTTCGTCGTTCCTATAGCTTCTCCATTAATGGTTAGGCCTGAACTCTGCAACGGAGCTCCCAACAAAATTTGTTCCCGAGTCAATCTCCTCAGTTTCTATTAACCCAGGGCTCTTTATTATTTATTATTATTTATATTATACTTTATTATTTGTATTATTATATATATTAATATATCAATATTAATGCTTTATCACACTGCCTTTTATGAGGTGATTCATAGACCATACATATTGGAATCATCTATCATTGATATTTTTGTTCTCTCTTTCTATCACCTTTCCATTTATCCGCATCCCTTTATTTTTTTTTTTCTTCAAAATCCATAATTAGATTTGTTTTTTATGAAAATTTCAGTTGTTACAACTATATGATTGATTCAGTCATTCAGTCATATAGTGACTGTTTCTTGGGATCTCGACAATACGAAGCAATAAGTTGGTTATTAGTTTTTCGTTTATTTTATTATTTTATTTTATATAGTTATTAAGTTCATAGTGGGGGTCAGTCTTTTTTTTTGAAGCCCAGCTTTCAACTCTAAAGAAAAAACTAACGAGTCACACACTAAGCATAGCAATTATATAAAAAGTAAGATTAATCTATTTTTTATTCAACCTTATAGAATTAGAATTGTTTATTTTTGTTTGATTTAACGGAAAAAGGAAAAAAACAGAAATAGTTTCTCATTTTTTGTTCTATCACTGGACAGAATGGCAAGAGAAAAAAAAAAGGTCTATTATTCCTCGTTCACAAATATCCAAATTTTTAGGCCTAATACTCCATGGATAGTTCGAATTGTATAGGAACAATGATCAATTTTAGCACGAATTGTTTGTAGAGGAACCCTACCTTCTCTGATCCATTCGACACGTGCAATTTCTTTTCCGTCGATACGCCCTGCAATTTGTATTTGAATTCCCTTTGTATCTGTTTGTTCAGTTAATTCAATAGCTCTTTTCATTGCCTTTCGAAACGAAACTCTATTTCTTAATTGTGAAGCCATATATTCTGCAAGAATATTCGGGTGTCCATAAGGTTTTTCAATTCTTGTGATAGCAATATTGAGTTTTCGGTTCACAGAATGAAACTCTTTTTGTACATTCATCTGTAATTCTTCGATCCCTCGCGTTCGGCCCTCTATTAATAAATTTGGAAACCCAATATGGATTATGACCTGGATCAAATCGATTCTTTTTTTAATTTCTATTCGTGCAATTCCAATTCCTTCGAAACCTGGGGATATTCTCTTATTTTTTTGTACATAGTTCTTGATACAATTCCGTATT